GAATCTTTAAAACGAGTATTTAATGGAATCCTTGGTAAAGAAATAATTAAGGACGTTACAAAACGAAAATCATAAGTAGGTATAGACCTGTGATTTATGAGTCTCCTTTTTGAGTAAACTCAAACAATTTTTAAAATGGTGTGAATTGAATCATCTTATTAGCACTAAAAAAAATCAAACGAGAGGTCGTAATTAGCGGTGAGCGAAAACGATCTTGTAAGCTAAATGACTTAATTACAAAACTTGTAAATTTATAGCCCGAGAAGGTTTTAGCCCTGTACGAAGTTAAAAAAGTCATTATTTTAAGTAATATGAAACTTTATTTTGTATGAAAATAGGAGAACCACCTTCTAAGCTTACAAATTTCTTTAACCGATAGTAAACGAGTACCGTGAGGGAAAGGTGAAAAATTCCGAAAAGGATTTAACTGAAATTAAATATTTATAAGTTTTCGAAGTTACAAAAACAACGAAGTGCCTTTTGCATAATGAGTCAGTAAGTTAATATGTATAGCAAGTTTAAGTACTTATACGAAGACAGATAAAAGTTATATATATTAGACCTGAAGCCGGGTGATCTAACTGCGAACAGGCTGAAAATTCTTTAAAATGTTTTTGAGGGCCGAACTCACGTATGTAGCAAAATACGGAGATGATTCGTAGTTAGGAGCGAAAGACTAATCAAACTCGGCGATAGCCGGTTTTTCACGAAACGTATTTAAGTACTACGTTAATAAAATTTAATTTTGGTTAGAGTACAAAATAAATAAGGGGGTTTAAAAGCTTACTAAGTTTAATTTAACTCCAAATTATAGTTAAATCATTATTAATAGACAGTCTTTGGGCGATAAGGTCTAAAGACAAAAGGAAAACAATCCAGATCGAATACTAAGATTTTTAAATCATGGCTTAGAGAGAAAGATTTTAAAAGAATCAAATATAAAACTAGATAGGCTTAGAAGCAGCCTTTCATTAGAGAAAGCGTTTTAGCTCAGTATTTTTCTTTTTAGAATTTAAAATATAAGAAAACTTTAAGTTATGTATCGAAGTAACGAATTAATAGTATTAATGGTAGTGAAACGTTCTGTAATTTTCTTATCATTGTAAGATTGTAAGATTTATATCAGAAGTGCTAATGCTGACATGAGTAGCGAAAACTACGTTAAAAATCGTAGTCACTTTATGTTTAAGGGTTTCAATGTAATTTTAAATTCATTGAGTTAGTCGGTCCTTAAGAGGTGAATGAAAATTGTACTCGATAGGAATTCAATTTTTTGGTACTATCTATATGTGACAAAAGTCATGAAAAGGAGTAAAAATTATTTTATTTTACTTTTTGGTATAAATGAAACTTTTTTGCTTCTCAAGAAAAAATTATAGTCATAAAACCGTACTTAAACCGACACTGGTAAACTTATCGAAAAGATTAAAGTGAATGAAATAACTGTATTGAAGGAACTCGGCAAATTAACTCTGTACGTTCGCAATAAAGAGGGCCGTAAGCGCGGTAGCATAAAATAAGAAGCAACGACTGGTTACCAAAACCACAGGGCTCTGCAAATTAAAAAAATAAGTATAGAGCCTGACGCCTGCCCAGTGCTTAAAAACGATAGATTTAGGTTACAGCTTAAATTATAACTTTAAGTAAACGGCGGTTCTAACTATAAGAATCCTTAGGTAGCGAAATTCCTTGGCGGGTAAATTCCGTCCTGCATGAAAGGCGCCACGATTGCTTCACTGTCTCCAATACAGGTTCAGCGAAATTACACAACTCATGAAAATGTGAGTTACTTACAGTAAGACGGAAAGACCCTAGATCCTTTACTCTATTCTTGTATTGTAGGAATTAAATATTATGTAGAATAAGTGGGAGTTAACAACACAAAAATGAAATACCACTTAATACTTTAATGTTCTACTTATTTATACTTGTAAGTTTAAAGATCGTACAAGAAAGAGAGTTTACTTGGGACGAGTACCTCCTAAAATGTAACGGAGGTGTGCAAAAGGTAAACAACAGTTATTTGATAAAATAATGAAGCGTGCAATGGCATAAGTTTGCTTAACAAATAGATTAATCAATCGAATTGAGACGTAAGTCGGCCATAGTGACCCGATACTTAAGTGTGGAATTAGTATCGTTCAACAGATAAAAGGAACTCTAGGGATAACAGATTCATCGTGACTGAGAGTTCTTATTGACGTCACGGTTTGATACCTCGATGTCGACTCATCTTATCCTGGAATTGAAGCAGATTTCAAGGGTCTAGTTGTTCGCTAGTTAAAAAGGTACGTGAGTTGGGTTCAGAACGTCGTGAGACAGTTCGGTCCCTATCTGCTGTAAGAATAGAAAAATAAAAAGTTTATCTCTAGTACGAGAGGATCGAGATATGTTAACCTCTGGTGTATCGATTGTTATACCTGTAGCATTGTCGAGTAGCTAAGTTAATTTTGTATAAGTACTGAAAGAATCAAAAGTACCAAGACATTTTTATTAATTTTTCAAGAATATTCTAGAAGATTACTAGATAGATCGGTTTAAACTAAAAGTTTAGTAATAAGCTTTTTTACAAATACGAATTATTCAAAAAGATTTTAATCTAACTTAACCAAAATAAAATATGGCCCAAAAAATTAACCCAATAAGCCTTAGACTTGGCTTAATTCAAGTCTGAGATTCCACGTTACAAAATTACGGAAAATTATATATTAATTATTCAACAATTTTACATAGTCAACTACAAATTTATCAATTTTTAATTCATTTTTTTAGTTTTAACAAACTTTTACTGGGATCAAAACAACTTAGCCATTCTAGTGATAAAGTTTTATTAAATATCACTCATTCAAATTTAATTCAAGGTTCTGACAAAAATCTTTTAGTCCAACCGCCTGGTTTTTCAAATCATTTTAATGGTAAAATATTAACTCGTTTATACTTGAGATTACAATGATTTTCTACGGTTGATTTAGTTTTTAACTATGTTCAATACTTGTTAAAACAAAATATTCCACTTAATAAAATCTTTTTAAACTTATGCCGCCTTTTTGAAAATCAGTTAAATTCCAAAAAAATTTTATATTCAACCCACGGTCCTATCATAGGAAACTTAAGAGGGTTTAAGATACGTCTGTCAGGACGTTTTGATAATTCTCGAAATCAAATGGCGAAAAGTATTAAATATAAGGTTGGATCATTATCTTTAATGAAACTGCAGAGTCACGTGGAATTTAAAAACTCAGAAATTAGCACAAAGTTAGGTACCTGTGGACTTCAACTTTGACTCTTTTACGAAATATATTAATAAATGCAAGTCACTAAAAAAACTCATAATAAATATTCCTACAAATCAGGTTTACCAAATCATATTCTTCGTTTTGGTAAATTTGGAATAAAAGTAGCTTCTTTTAACCGAATATCAGAAAAGCAGTTAAAAGCAATAGAATGATCTTTAATAAGAAAACTGAAAGAAGTATCAAACAATAAAAAAACTTTTAAACTCTGAAATTTAGCATTATTAAATCTAAATTTAACAAAAATAAGTTTAGAGTCAAGAATGGGTAAAGGTAAAGGTGCAGTTTACTCAAAAGCAGTTTTTTTAAAACCGGGGATGATACTTTTTGAGTTTGATAACGTTTCATATCAACAGTTACTAGAAGTTTTTACTTTTATAAAAAAGAAACTTCCTCTAAAAGTTGTTTTAATAACAAAATGAGACTAAATTTTGAGAGAGAAACTCAAAGGCTGAGTATTAGTCTGTCGCACTAAAAGTTGCGGGTTCGAGTCCCGTCTCTCTCGTTTTACAAAAATCTAGATTAAAAGAGATTAAGTATTTGGATTAATTTATAAAAATGCAACTTTTCTTTAGTCAGTGAGTTTCACGCTGAATTTTTTCAACTAATCATAAAGACATAGGAACACTTTACTTAATTTTTGGTGCTTTCTCTGGAATTCTAGGGGGGTGTATGTCTATGCTTATTCGTATGGAACTAGCACAACCAGGTAATCACTTGCTTTTAGGTAACCATCAAGTTTATAATGTTTTAATTACCGCCCACGCGTTCTTAATGATATTTTTCATGGTTATGCCTGTAATGATTGGGGGTTTCGGTAACTGGTTAGTACCTATAATGATTGGAAGCCCGGATATGGCATTTCCAAGATTGAATAATATTTCATTTTGATTACTTCCTCCTTCGATTTGTCTTCTTTTAGCTTCAGCAGTCGTAGAGGTTGGAGTAGGAACAGGTTGAACTGTTTACCCCCCTTTAAGTTCGATACAAAGTCACTCAGGGGGTGCAGTAGACTTAGCAATTTTCAGTCTTCATTTATCGGGAGCCTCATCTATCCTAGGTGCAATTAATTTTATTTCTACTATTTTAAACATGCGTAATCCTGGGCAGAGCATGTATAGAATACCTTTATTTGTCTGATCAATTTTTGTGACAGCATTCTTGCTTTTATTAGCCGTACCCGTTTTAGCGGGAGCAATTACGATGCTTTTAACTGATCGTAACTTTAATACTTCATTTTTTGACCCCGCAGGTGGTGGAGACCCAGTTTTATATCAACATTTATTTTGATTTTTTGGTCATCCCGAAGTTTATATTTTAATTCTTCCTGGGTTTGGAATGGTAAGTCATATTGTTTCAACGTTCTCCAGAAAACCAGTTTTTGGGTATATTGGAATGGTATACGCAATGGTTTCTATTGGTGTATTAGGATTTATTGTTTGAGCTCATCATATGTATACCGTAGGCTTAGACGTAGATACCAGAGCGTACTTCACAGCTGCGACAATGATTATTGCAGTCCCTACTGGTATAAAAATTTTTAGTTGGATAGCAACCATGTGAGAAGGTTCAATACATTTAAAAACACCCATGTTGTTTGCGATAGGTTTTATTTTTTTATTTACAATAGGAGGTCTAACTGGAATTGTACTAGCAAATTCAGGTTTAGATATTAGTTTACATGATACTTACTACGTCGTAGCACACTTTCATTATGTTTTATCAATGGGAGCGGTGTTTGCAATCTTTGCTGGATTTTACTATTGATTTGGTAAAATTACAGGGCTTCAATACTCTGAGTTATTAGGACAAATTCATTTTTGATCAACTTTTATTGGTGTTAACCTTACTTTTATGCCAATGCATTTTTTAGGATTAGCTGGTATGCCAAGACGAATTCCTGACTATCCTGATGCTTACGCGGGATGAAATTTAATAGCATCATATGGTTCTTATGTTGCTTTTTTAAGTACACTATTCTTTTTTTATTTAGTTTTTGTTTCTTTAACTTCAAGTAACCCATGCATTGATGCACCTTGAGATTTTAATGAAGAGCAGCAAAGAGGAAGCAATACTTTAGAGTGATCTATAAGCTCACCTCCTGCTTACCATACTTTTGAAGAAATGCCATTAGTTTGTGAAACAATAGAAAAATAAATTATGAGTTTTTTAAAATCAACTAAAAATTTACTTTTAATTAGTCTTCTACTTTTTTCTCCTATTCCTGTATTTAGCGACGTCGCAGAAGATTGACAGTTAGGATTCCAAGATCCTGCGACTCCTATTATGGAGGGGATTATAAACTTGCACCATGACTTAATGTTTTTTATTTGTGTAATTTCTATTTTCGTTTCTTGAATGTTAGGTAGAACACTTTGACACTTTGAGTCTACTCAAAATCCTATACCTTCTTCATTATCTCACGGCACATTGATTGAGATAATCTGAACTGTAACTCCAGCTCTTATACTTTTAGTAATTGCTGTACCTTCTTTTTCTTTGTTGTATGCAATGGATGAGATAATTTCTCCTGCAATAACAATTAAAACATTAGGTCACCAATGATACTGAAGTTACGAATATTCAGATTACTTAAACGAAGAAGGGGAAGCAATAATATATGATAGTTATATGATTCCTGAAGAAGATTTAGAGCCAGGTCAGTTCAGATTATTAGAAGTAGATAACCGAGTAGTAGTTCCTACTAACACTCACGTTCGTGTTATTGTCTCAGCGGCTGATGTCTTACATAGTTGAGCCATACCATCGTTAGGAGTAAAATGCGATGCAATCCCCGGTCGTTTAAACCAAACTTCTTTATTTATAAAACGAGAAGGGTTATACTATGGACAATGCAGTGAAATCTGTGGAATTAATCATGGATTTATGCCTATTGTTATTGAGGCCGTTTCTCTACCTAATTATATTACTTGAGTTTCTAACAAGTTAAGCGATTAAGTTCATGAGAATTTCCATGGTACAATTAATTTTATTGGTTATTTTATTTTTATTGTTATTTTATTCAAATTCGCAACGTATTAAAAGTTTTCGCGAATTAATAAAGCAATTTTTTAAACAAATATTAAAATAAAAAATTTCAGAAATGCTTTTATTAACTCAAATTTCAAAGTCTGTACAAAGACATCCTTTTCATCTTGTAGATCCAAGTCCATGGCCTTTTGTAGCATCACTCTCAGCGTTTTCTTGCACAGTGGGCGGCGTTATGTACATGCACGCTTACATTAACGGAAGTTTTGTATTAGCAATTGGATTTTTAATGCTTTTATTAACTATGTTTGTGTGATGGCGTGACGTAATTAGAGAATCAACATTTGAAGGTCATCATACTGGGATTGTACAAAGAGGCTTGCGTTACGGAGTAATTCTTTTCATTGTTTCAGAGATTTTGTTTTTTTTCGCATTTTTTTGAGCATTTTTTCACAGTAGCCTAGCTCCTACAGTGGAAATTGGATCAATGTGACCGCCAAAAGGAATAAGTGTTTTAGATCCATGAGAAATACCCTTTCTGAACACCCTAATTTTACTACTTTCTGGATGTACAGTTACTTGATGCCACCATGCTATAGTTGCTAATTTTCGTTCTCAAGCTATTATTAGCTTAACTTTAACAATAATTTTAGCTGTTATTTTTACAAGCCTACAGGCTTATGAGTATAATATGGCTGACTTTAGATTATCTGATGGTATCTATGGATCAACTTTTTATATGGCTACTGGATTTCATGGATTTCATGTTTTTGTAGGAACAGTGTCTTTATTTATTTGCTTAGTTCGGTTAGCACAATACCAATTGACACAGCAACACCATTTTGGATTTGAATCTGCAGCTTGATATTGACATTTTGTTGATGTTGTTTGATTATTTTTATTTGTGTCAATTTATTGATGAGGAGGTCTATAGTCTATGCTTAACTTTGGTGTTTTATGTCTAACATCTCTTTTCTTGATTTCACAAAATATATTATTGTTGAATGAAGAAACTCTTATTTTAATTTGTTTTGTAGCGTTTTGTTGATTGTCTTTTAGTCGTATAAGTGAACTAGTAAACACAAGCTTTATTGATCGTTCAAAAAAGATTGAGCAGTCTTTCATTGACTCGTTAAGCCAAGTTGAAAAAACACTTAATATAAATTCTGACTTGCAACAAAAATTTAAGAAATTGGTTCTTGATTTTCAAATTTTAAAAGATCACTTTATTATACTAAATAAAGCAATTTCTAATAAATTAGTAAATTACTTGGTTCAGAATTCTCAAACAACCTACTTAAGTAAACTTGTGTTTACTCAAAGACTGGAGCAACAGACTACAAAATTATTAGCTTTATTACTCTCTAAAAAACTATATAGAATTGCTTTACTAAGGCAATTTTATGCACAAAAATTAAAGCTTTCCAGTTTTTTATGTTTTTATAAGATTTCGCTAAGAGAGTACTTAGAAATTATCTAGTATTTAAGCGGATATAGACAAATTGGTAAACTCATTAGTTTTCCAAACTAAATTTTACGGGTTCGAGTCCCGTTATCCGCTTGATTAAATTACTGGTGTATCGCCAAATGGTAAGGCAATAGCTTTTGGCGCTATCACATAAAGGTTCGAGTCCTTTTACACCAGAAAAAAATATAAGCTCGCTTGGTGAAAAGAGGTAAACACGATGGATTTAAAATCCGTTCTCCTTAATGAGTTACTGGTTCGAGTCCAGTAGCGAGTACTTATATTTCTTAAAATAATTTTTTAGAAGCTTAAAGAAAAAATGCGTTTAATTAAGCGTCCACTTATTAATATTGTTAATAATCACCTAATTGATTATCCTACCCCTATAAATATTCATTATGCCTGAAATTTTGGATTTTTATCTGCTATGTGTTTGATCATTCAAATTTTAACCGGTATTTTCCTTGCTATGCATTATACACCACATGTTGATTTAGCATTTGCGAGTGTTGAACACATTATGCGTGATGTAAATTATGGGTGATTACTTCGTTATATTCATGCGAATGGTGCTTCTATGTTTTTTATAGTAGTCTATATTCACATATTTAGAGGTCTATACTTTGGTTCTTATACCAAACCAAGACACTGAGTTTGAGTTGTTGGAGTAGTTATTTTTCTTCTTATGATTATTACAGCGTTTATCGGTTATGTCTTACCTTGAGGTCAAATGAGCTTATGAGGGGCTACGGTTATTACAAATTTAGTTTCTGCTGTACCTGTAATAGGAGATTCAATTGTAACTTGACTTTGAGGAGGCTTCTCAGTTGATAATGCCACTTTAAATAGATTTTTTAGCTTACATTACTTGTTACCATTCGTAATCGCAGCAGCTTCTTTAGTTCACTTAGCTGTTTTACACCAGGATGGTTCTGGAAACCCACTAGGAATTGATTCAAACGTTGATAAAATTAGTATGTTTCCTTACTTCATAGTAAAAGATCTTCTAGGGCTAATTGTACTTATAGTTTTATTTTCTGGATTTGTTTATTTTTCTCCTAATATTTTAGGTCATCCAGACAATTACATTGAAGCGAACCCTATGGTTACTCCTGCTCATATTGTTCCAGAGTGGTACTTTTTACCATTTTATGCTATACTAAGAAGTATTCCTCATAAATTAGGAGGTGTAATAGCAATGATTTCAGCTATCGCAATTTTAGCTTTACTTCCTTGAATTCATAGTACTGAAATCAGAAGTTCCAGATTTCGACCGATCTATAAATTTTTATATTGAACAATGTTAAGTTGTTGTTTGATATTAGGATGAATTGGAGGTATGCCAGTAGAGGAACCTTACGTTTTAATAGGTCAATTAGCTAGTATTTATTATTTTTTTTATTTTTTAGTTCTTTTACCTATGCTAGGAAAAATAGAACGATTCTTACTTGAATTTCAATAACCAAGCAAGTCCAGGAGCATACCATAAATTTATGGTATGCTCCTGGACTTGCTTGGTTATTGAAATTCTTAATAAAATAATGGTCTTTGCATTAAAGATAATTGGAGAAGTAGTATTGATTCTTCATTATATCTAAAAAAGCAACTCAGAAAAGATTAAGTTGCTTTTTTAGATACTAAGTTTTTAACGTTTAAAAAAGAAATTATCAATTTTATTTTTGTCACTTCATATACGACTTCATGATATTTTGAAGAGATATAACAACAAACACAAAAATTTTATGGTCTGAAAGCTAAATAACAAGTTTAATATTAATAGATAAGTTAGGCTATTGTTGTAATTATTGATTTTTTATTTCAGCTTTAATAGTCCTTTCAACTTGCAAATTATAATGGTTTTCCTATTGTTACCGAATTATAATATTACTAAGGGATCCAAACTTTTAAACAAAGACTTGTTAAAAGGATACAAGAATAAAAATAAGATGTAATACGGATAGAGGGACTCGAACCCTCATGATTTAATATCATTAGAATCTAAACCTAACACGTCTACCAATTCCATCATATCCGTTACTATTGCTTACGTAGTGTAATAAATTTTACTGCTCCTTCAAATCGTCGATTCATTTGAATTTCAATTTTTTGCTTGCGAACGTCAGTACGTTGGTGCATAGTTAAAACAATTGCTCCAATCATAGCAACTAACAAAATTAAGCTTGATAATAAAAATAAAAAACTATAGTGAGTGTATAAAACTTTCCCAACTGCTTCAATATTTGTTGTATTATCTTTTTCCAAAATCCATGAAATTCAAATTAAGTTATTTTGTTGTAGATTAAAAAGATCAAATTCCGTTATAGTACTTAAAAGTTGCCCGAATAAAATTATAAAAAATAATACACCAATGGGTAAAATAGAAAAAGAACTAATATTGGTAGAAACCGTTTTAACGTTTAACATCATTACTACAAAAAGAAATAAAACAGCAATAGCACCTACATATACAATTAATAGCATAAATGATAAAAATTCAGCACCAAAAAGTAGTAGAAGACCTCCAATATTGCAAAAAACAAGAATCAAAAATAGTACAGAATGTACTGCATTTTTTAGGCTAATGACCATTAGAGAAGACATTAATGCAAAACTTGAAAATAAAAGAAACAGGAAAAAATCAATATTCATAATTTTTTGTAGGATAAAAGCGAAAAAAAGGGATTCGAACCCTCAACGTTAATCTTGGCAAGATTACACTCTACCATTGAGTTATTTTCGCATTGGGCGAAGAATGGGATTCGAACCCATGTCCTCTAGATTCACAGTCTATTGCTTAACCTAACCAAGCTCTCTTCGCCTAAGATTTTAAGACTTTATATTTAATAGAAGAAATTGCTTTACCAGGGTTCAAAGATTTCGGACATACTTTACTACAATTCATAATTGTATGACATCTAAATAAACGCATTTTATGATTTAGAAAATCTAGTCGATCTTTAGTAGATGTATCACGTGAATCTACAATTCATCTGTAAGCTTGTAATAATATTGCAGGGCCTAAATACTTGTCATGATTTCACCAATAACTAGGACAACTTGCCGAGCAGCAAGCACAAAGGATGCATTCATATAACCCGTCTAACTCTAAACGATCAACTTTGGATTGCAAGTATTCTTGTTTAGGTTTAGTAGAATTTGAAAGTCATGGTTTAATAGAATAATACTGCGAATAAAAATTCGTTAAGTCAGGAACTAAATCTTTTATGATATGCATATGTGGTAATGGGTAAATTGTAATAAATTTTCCGAAAGAATCTAATGATTGTAGACAGGCTAATCCATTTATCCCATTTATATTCATTGAACAGCTACCGCATATTCCTTCTCGACAAGAACGTCTAAAAGTTAAAGTAGAATCTTGGATTTCTTTTATCTGAATCAAAGCATCTAGAACCATAGGTCCACAATTTTGAAGTGATATAGGATAAATACTAAACCATGGTTTTTTATTTAAGTAAGGATTTCACCTGTAAACTCGCAAATATTTCTGGAAAGTTGACGACTTAAAATTAAATAAGTCTATTTTGTTTCAGGTTTTTTGCAAAAACATTTTTAAAAGGAAAATATAGTTTTTATTAGAATTAAAAATAGAAAAAAAACTAGCGCGATTGCCGAAAAATTTAGTAATTTTACTTCCAAGCCTAAAGTCAAATCTCATGCGATATGACGAATACCATTTAAAGCATGGTACGCAAAGATAAAAAGATAAGTTAGATAGAGAAATTTAAGAAATCAAATAGGTGAAGAAATAAAAAAATACCATTGTGAAAAATTTAATTGCGAGAATATTTTTAATGTTAATAAAAAAAATATTAAACTGGTCGTTAAAAAAACTCCAGAAATTCTATGCCAAATGGAAAATATTGAGGATACTTGAGGTAAGTATACACTTAGGTGCGGTGATATAGGACGATTGGAAATATAGTTACGTAACATAGCTAATTAAACAATATTATAATAAATTTGAAATTTAGAATGTCCAGAATGGGATTCGAACCCATGACACAAGGATTTTCAACCCTATGCTCTAACCACTGAGCTATCTAGACAATCGGATGAAGTAGGATTCGAACCCACGATAAAATTCGCTTATGTCAATTTTCAAAATTGATGCTTTCAACCACTCAGCCATTCATCCACGAATTTAGGGTAGTAGGACTTGAACCTACAACTTTTTGCACCCAAAGCAAACACGATAACCATTTTCGTTATACCCTACGTATAAAAGTAAGTATTAACTCACTTAAGTAAATAAAATTAAAAAAGCCATCATTAGCGCGAATAAAGCTACAGCTTCTGTTAACGCGAATCCTAAAATTGTATATCCAAATAATTGTTGTTTTAAAGAAGGGTTACGTGCGTAAGCCATTACTAACGATCCGAAAACAATTCCTACACCGGCACCTACACCAGTTAAACCGATAGTTGCTAAACCAGCACCGATCATTTTTGCACTTTGAAGAGTAACATTCATGTCTTAAATTTAAATTTTTTATAGTATAAGCCTCTCATAAAAGCTAGAATGGGATTCGAACCCATGTAAAAAAGATTTGCAATCTTTCGCATAACCGCTCTGCAATCTAGCCTTTAACTTAACGGAAACAGGACTTGAACCTATAACTTCTGGATTATGATTCCAACGTTCTAACCGATTGAACTACTCCGTCAATTAAATTCTCCTAATTTTTGGTTGTTTACATCCATTATGTGCTAGAGACGAATTGTCACAGATAGACAAAATATGCAATTTACTTGTTTTTAAGTACTTTAAAGCAATTTTTTTTATTTTTTTGAATCCTTTAAGTTTTATATGCACATAAGTATAACCAAGTTCTACGATACGTTTTGTTATAAACTTTGTCGCAGTTGATATTGTTATTATTGTTATTTTTTTAGTTCCTTTAGTTTTTTTTGATCCTGTAGAGGTTCAAAATATAACATTTCCTGTTAAACTCGTTAAAGAATACAAAATATTATTAGAAGTAAACAAAATGGTCAATATAATAGATTTATTATCAGTTTTCATAAGTTGGTAGTGATTTAGTTTTTAACTGACCAAAATTCCCGTATTTATAGTATTTTTGGTAAAGATGAAACTACTTTCGAGTTCGGAACGGGTTCGAGTATTTTCTTAGCTTTACTTTTTAAGTTAAAAACTTTAGCTTTATTCTCATTCCAAAGCACCTTTATATCATTCATAGATAAAACCAATCGTTAGAATAATTAGAAAAATAATCATAGTTCAAAAGCCTAGTATTGGAATACTTCCTAACGTTAAAGATCATGGAAAAAGAAAGCTAATTTCCAAATCAAAGATTAGGAAAAGTATAGCTACTAAATAAAATCGTACGTCAAATGTTGCTCGCGCATCGTCGAAAGGATTGAATCCACACTCATATGCACTAACTTTTTCTTGATCTGCTTTTTGAGGGATAATAAAATATGATAGAATGAAAATCAAAGAAGATAAAATCAAAGAAAATAGTAAAAAAATTAAAATAATAGAGTATTCTTGAAAAATTAACTTCATTTCTAAGGTAACCAATTAAATCCTAACAAAATCCCAGAAACTAAAAAAACTCAACTTAAGGCTAAAGGCAGAAATATCTTCCAACCTAAACGCATCAATTGATCATAACGGTATCTTGGAAACGCTGAACGTACTCAAATAAATCCAAAGAGAAGGACCGTTGTTTTTAAACCAAACCAAATCGCAGGAGAAATCCAATAGAAAATAGTAAAGTTAAAAGGCGGCAACCAACCTCCTAAAAATAAAATCGTTGTTAAACTACACATCAGAATCATGTTAGCATATTCTCCTAAAAAAAATAATGCAAAACCCATAGCTGAATATTCAACGTTATAACCTGCTACAAGCTCTGCTTCTGCTTCTGGTAAATCAAAGGGCGCTCTATTCGTTTCAGCTAAAATCGAAATATAAAACATAATTAGTATAGGAAAGAGGGGAATTGCATATCAAATATTTTGTTGTGCTAAAACAATTTCACTAAAGTTCAATGATCCTGCACATAGCAAAACATTTATTAATATTAAGCCAATTGAAACTTCATAAGAAACCATTTGTGCAGCAGAACGAAGTGCTCCTAAAAAAGCATATTTGGAATTGCTTGACCAACCCGACATTATAATGCCATATACTCCAAGTGACGAAACAGCTAAAATATAAAGAACCCCAATATTTATATCAGCATAAACCATACCTTCACCGAGAGGTAAAACACACCAAGAAAGCAAGGCTAATAAAAAAGTCAAAATAGGTGCTAAGACAAATATGCTTAAATTTGCGCTAGATGGTAAGACAGTTTCTTTCACAAATAGTTTTAAACCATCAGCTAAAGGTTGTAGTAAACCAAAAATCCCAACTACATTAGGACCTTTTCTGCGTTGCATAGCTGCCATAACTTTACGTTCTGCTAATGTCATGTAGGCAACTGCTATCAACAAAGGAAGGATTATTATTAATATTTTTAATATTGTAGTAATTATAAACATATTTACGTGATCTTTAAAATGACAAAGACATTAAAACTGAAAAAACAGAAATAAGTTCAACATCTAGAAATAAACATAAAATAAGTAAAGTCGATATACCTAATGTTATTGAGCTAAATTTATCTACTGGATAACTTACAACTCAATTATTTGATTTTCCAAAATACATGGTTTTTATTAATCTAATATAATAAAAACTTGCTATACAACTCATTAGAACTGCAAATATACTAACCCCAATTGCATAAGATTGTAAAGCTGTAAGTAAAACAAAGAATTTTGCAAAAAATCCTGCCATTGGAGGAATTCCTGCCATTGAAAATAGTATCAGGGTTATCGAAACTGCAAGTAATGAATTTGTTGTAGACAAGGAATTTAAGTCATTCAAATAACGTGACTGGAACTGATTAGGATATTTTAAGATTCGTAAACTAATGACAAAAGAAAACGTTCCTAAAAGTGTTATAATATAAATAATTGCGTAGAAAACAATGTTTGATACGCTTTCTGAATCTCCAACTAATAAGGCTAAAAGGAAGAAGCCAACATGTGTTATTGAACTGTAAGCAAAAAAACGTTTCCATTTAATTTGCGAAAAAGCTCCTAAAGTTCCAATCAGTAAAGATAATATAGTGCAGACTAAAATTATGTCTCTTCAAAATGGAAGAAAATCGTGAAACGAAAAAGCTAAAAGTCTAAATAAAATTGATAAAATAACTAATTTTGGCATTATAGAAAAAAATGCCGTTACAGATGTGGGAGAACCTTCATATACATCAGGTGCTCACATGTGAAAGGGCGCTGCACTTAGCTTAAACAATAAAGCTACTAAAATAAAAATAAAGCTTATTGCAATTCCAATAGCAAAAGATAATTCCTCTAACAACATTCCAGAAAAAAATTTTGAAAGGTCACCTAAATTTGTTAGTCCTGTTAAACCATAAAGAACCGATGAACCAAACAATAAGAACGCAGATGAAAAAGCTCCTAAAACAAAATACTTTAATCCGGCTTCCGTAGAGAATTCTGAATTACGTTTAAAGCTAGCTAATATATAAAACGTCAAGCTTTGAAATTCTATTGCTAAATATATGCCTAGAAGATCAAAAGACTGAACAACAAATAACATAGCTAATACTGCTAATAAAATTAGTATTCAGTATTCAAAAGAGTTTATTTTTTCTTGAGTTACATAGTTAAAAGTTAGTAAAATTCAACTTACAGAAGCCAGTAAAATAATAATCTTTGCTCCGTAAGAAAAAAAATCGTTTACCAAAAAATTACTTCAACTAAATGAGCCTACATATTGTTGCGAGAGCACCAAAAATAAACTAAATGCTAAAACTTGCAAAACCAGCCAACCTAAGTTTTGATTCAACAAAGGGTAACCTAACTTAGAAAGAGTACTTAAAAGTACTCCGTAAATTAAAAGTAAACAAATGCTTACAACTATATAAACTTCGGCAATAATTGTATAAATATTGTATAAGAAATCGCTCATGATAATCTTTTTATATTAGTAATTCTAAAACATATCGAGTTAGTTCAATGCTAGAAATTCGAGTTAGTACTATTAAACATAGTTTAACCTTTTTTACATGGATGTAGTCACCAATTATAGTTCGTAATCCCAAATTTATATGTAAGAGTAAAAATCCTGTAACAAGAACAAAGATTTCAATATCAACTAAGAAAGCTCCAAGTGTAAATAACGCCGCTAAGCGTAAAAGAAGTCACGATAGATCAAACATGTTCTATAGCTATTTTAAATAAATTGTTGGATTAAATTTAATACGGAAAAATGAATTTCGTTCAAAAATGACGTTGGGTATAATCCCATTCATAAAATTACTAGTACTACAGGAATTAAGATCCAAAATTCCCTACGAGAAATATCTTGAAAATGAGAAAAGTATTGTAACTTTAGTGTACCAAAAAGTACTCGATTGAATAACCAAATCGAGTAAGCAGCTCCCAAAATTACACCTATTGTCGCAAAGAAAGTAAGGACAGTACTTATCTGAAATGATCCAATTAAGACTAATAATTCTCCAATAAAACTACTGGTTCCTGGAAATCCAATGTTTGCAAAAGAAAAAAACAAAAAGAAAATTCCAAAGATTGGCATAACTTGAATTAAGCCACTGTAGTACTTAATGATTCGAGTTTTATATCGATCGTATAGCATCCCAACACACAAAAATAAGGCGCTAGATACTAAACCATGACTTAACATTAATAAAATACTTCCTTCTATACCTTGAACATTCAACGAAAATATTCCAATCGTGACAAAGCCCATATGCGAAACTGAAGAGTATGCAATAATTTTCTTTAGATCTATTTGTCGTAATGTAGTTAGTGATGCATATATTATAGCAATAAGACTTAAAGTAAAAATTAAAGGAGTAAAGTAAATTGACGCGCTTGGAAACAATGGTAAAGAAAATCTTAAGAATCCATAACCTCCTAATTTTAATAATATACCAGCTAAGATTACTGAGCCAGCTGTTGGTGCTTCAGCATGAGCTTCAGGTAATCATATATGAAATGGAATCATTGGAATTTTGACTGCAAAGCTTGCAAAAAACGCTAACCAAAGTATTAATTGACTAAATTCAGAAAATTGAAATTGTCACAAGACTTGTATATCAGTTGAGCCTACTGTAAAATAAACAACTGTCAATGCTAATAACATTAATAGGGACCCCACCAATGTATATAAAAAAAATTGGTAAGCTGCTCTAATTTTACGTTCTCGAGACCCCCAAACACCTATAATTAAAAACATAGGGATTAATACACTTTCAAAAAAAATGTAAAATAAAAATAAATCTAAAACACAAAAAACCTGGATTAGAAGAAATTCTAAAAGTAAAAAGCAAATTAAGTAATCTTTCAAAGAAGTTTTTACTGAGCTTCAACTAACTAATATGCAAATAACACTAAGAAATGTAGTTAATACAATAAAAAATAGCGAAATACCATCGACCCCAACTGTGTAATAAAGATTTAAAAACGGAAATCAAAGAAAAGTTTCAGAGAATTGAAAAAAAGATGAGCTCGCATCAAATTGAATTCAAATAACTAGCGAACATAAAAAAGTTAAGCAAGCTGTTGATAATGCGAAAATACGGCATCAAATCTCCTTTGTAGAAGGAATAGAAAAAAGAAAAATTACTCCAATTACTGGGGTAATTGAAGTTACAATTAGAGGATTAAAAATTTCTAAATTTATCATTAATACTAAGTTTTCAGTTGAGTCTAGATTGATTCGAACAACCAACCTTACGCTTATCAAGTTACAATCGATATACTAATGTTATACCTTTGTTACAAACTGTACGTGATAATTTCTTATCATACAGCTTTGATTAGAGTTATTCTCTAAGCTATATTTTCAGCCTATTTTTTTCATTACAAAAGAACTTTCGCTTCAATATTAATCCTGAAAAACACGTTTCAATTTTTTATTTGTAAAATTCGTAGAGTTTTGCTTTACACCAAAGTTTTAAAGATTGTTAAATTCGAACTAAGTATACGCTTCTTAGTTTACATATTTTATAATTTAGAGTAATGATGTTTTCAACAAATTTCTGTTCGTACTCATTAAATTCTTGAAATGACCTAGCTTTAACTCTCTTGAGTAACCAGATGTTATAAGCCATTTTTTTGTTTCGAATTTAAACAACAAGGATTACACTTGTATAAAAAACCAATTCGTTTTAGTTCGAGTATTTTTACATTTTAATGCTTAAATACTAACGTGCCACACGCGTACGCTCTAACCTTTAAGCTATAGACTCTTAATTTACTAAGTGAAGAAAATTAAAACTAAATAAAAACTCAATAAATGTAAATTTAGATTAAGTCCTTGTAGACTACCCAAAGTAGTAATAAAAATAAACATAAACCTAAACTCATAAAAAAAAAGGTAATGTGTTAGTTGGCCAGTTTGTATTTTAGTTAAAATTTTAGATCATATCGAGACTAACTTTGATAAACCATAAGGTCCTGATAATTCAATAAATCCACGATCTAAATTCTTAAAAGAGATCAAATACCCAAAGTTTAAAAGAGGATATACAATAATCCTATTGTATAATATATCTCAGTACCATTTTTTACTAATTAGAAACGCAAAGAAAATCTGTATTTGAGAACCAGATAAAAAACGGGATGGAGTCAAATTTAATAAACTGGCTAAAAAAATTCCCATCACACTTAATATAAATGGTAACCATTTAACTTTTATTTCAAGCCACTCTGCCTCAACAAAATAAGAGTGATTTGGTAAAATTAATATTGAAGATTTTCAAAAGTCAGTTCCTAACCCAATAAACAAGTCTTTCGTTAGATAACCAATGAAAATGCTACCTATACTCAAGATAACTAACGGAAGTAACATTATGCTTGAAGATTCGTGAATACTTTGAAAAGTAATTCTACTTAAGTTTGCATTATTTAAAAACGTTAGATATATTAACCGAAATGAGTAAAAAGCCGTGAAAAAAACAGACAAACTTCCTAACCAACATGCGAAAACACCAGTTGTTTTACATAGATTCGGATTTAAAGAAATTTGGCTTAATTCAATAATAAAATCTTTTGAATAAAAACCAGTTAAAAACGGAAAACCAGCCAAGGCCAAGGATCCTATCAGCATCAATGAATATGTGGTTGGCAAAAATTTAATTAACGATCCCATACGACGCATATCTTGTTCATCCGCTACCGCATGTATAACTGATCCAGCACTGAGGAATAATAATGCTTTGAAAAACGCATGATTTGATAAGTGAAAGATACTAACATTATAACAAGATAAACCGCAAGCAAAAATCATGTAACCTAACTGACTACAAGTTGAATATGCAATTACTCTTTTCAAATCATTTTGGAAAACTCCTGTCATCGCAGCAAAAATTGCTGTTAGTGATCCTACAATAATCAATATACTGAGAACAGTTGTAGAAAATTCAATAAGAGGAGAAAATCTAATCATAAGAAAAACTCCAGCTGTAACCATAGTTGCTGCATGAATTAAAGCTGATACTGGAGTCGGTCCTTCCATTGCGTCTGGCAATCACGTGTGCAAACCTAACTGAGCTGATTTACCAATTGCTCCTATAAATAAGAAGATACCTATTAAAGTTAAACTATGGATTTGAAAACCCATAAACATTAGATAATGAGATGAAAATAATGAGGATAACGAAAAGATTGTTAAATAATCCACTGAATAGAAAACATAAAAAGTTAAAAAGATTCCTAAACTTAACCCAAAATCCCCAATCCTATTTACAATCAATGCTTTGATTGCCGATTGATTTGCTGCCAAACGGGAGAATCAAAAGTTGATAAGTAAGTACGAAGCCAAACCTACCCCTTCCCAACCTACAAACATCTGTACTAGATTATCTGCAGTTACAAGTACAAGCATAAAAAAAGTGAAAACTTCTAGATATGCCATAAAACGTGGAAGGTGAGGATCCTCTTGCATATAACTAATAGAATAGACATGGACTAAGCTAGAAACAACGGTTACTACAACCAACATAACCGCTGTTAAGCTATCAAATAAAAAGCTCCAAGATATATTTAAAGTTCCAGAACTAATCCAAGGACTTAAAAAAATGTAACAAGTTGTCCCTGAAAAACCAATCTCATAAAAAACTAGTAATGATAATATCATAGAAAGTGATACACATGTAGATGAGAAAATACTGGCTCCATAATGACCTAACCAACGACCACCAAACCCTGTAATCAAAGCTCCTATAAGAGGCAATGCCAAAATAAGTAAGTACATTGTTATATTTTTTGATTAATTAAACTTTAAGTTTAATAGTTTAGGACGTAATGAAATAAAATTTAATAATTGCGAATCACAATATTTTACTGTATTAAAAATGGCTATGCTAATCTTTTCATCAATCTTAAGCATATTCAAGTTTTTTTTTGCCATTAAAATTGCATTCAGATTATTTGTAAGAATATTTTTAGTTGAAGCTAAATTTTTCACTAAAATTTTTTGGATTACATTTCGTTTTATATCTGATTCTTTTGCGATTTCTGCAATTTCTAGTGAGTTTAATTCAATGATCTGTTTACGAGACTTAAGTGATTTTAAAAATTTTGGAAGAAAAAAGTGAGTTACTATGGTATAAAAAGTAGTAAAAATAATAAATAATCAAAAGATTTGAGAGAATACAATAATACGATCTAATTGGGGCATTTTTTTATATTAATTTTATTAGTGGAACTCTAATACATCATTTAAATAAATACATGTTAAAAGTGTAAAAACGTAAGCTTGTAATCCTGCAATCGCTAATTCAAGACCAATTAACACGAGAAGTAATCCTAGTGGAATTAAATGAAAAACGGCCAGTAAACCGCCCGCAGACAACATTGTTCAAGCAAATCCTGCGATAATTTTTAAAAGAGTATGCCCAGATGTCATATTTGCGAAAAGTCGAATTGACAAAGTAAAAACCTTAATAGTATAAGAAAGAAACTCGATAGTAATGATTAAAGGAACAATTGGTAAAGGAACACCTCTCGGTAAAAATAATGCAAAGAATTTCACACCATGAGCTTGAATTCCAATAATATTAATTCCAATAAAAATCGATAGTGCTAATCCGAAAGTGAAAACTATATGACTAGTGACTGTAAAGCTATAGGGTACCATCCCGATTAAGTTACAGAAAAGTAAAAACAAATGTAAAGTAAACACAAAGGGGAAATAAATTTCTCCTTTCAAGCCTAAGTTTTCTTGAACCATACCTGCAGTTACTTCGTAAGCTGATTCTTTTAATAGTTGTCAATTATTGGGAATCAAACTATTTTGATAAAAACTTAAACTAATTCATAAGGTAGCTATTAAAAAAGCGATAAACATAAATAGAGTTGAGTTAGTTAAAGAAAAATTTAACCCTGCAATACTTAAAGGAAAAAGTGTAACAATTTCAAATTGTTCTAATGGGCTTGGAATAAAAATAGAATTTAACATGTTATATTAGTAGTTTATCATTGTAAGCCAGGAGAAGAAGGACTCGAACCTCCGACCATTGGTTTTGAAAACCAAAGCTCTACCAATTGAGCTATTCTCCTAGCCGATTTATAAATTAAGTATGAAAAACCAATTATTTAAGTTTTCATTTGGTAAAACAACCGGACCAGAACACTGGATGAAAAATTCAAGTTTGGTAGATGTTAAAATAAAATGATTTATGAGTTCATTGTTGAAATAAAAGTGGACCTTATTGTTTAGTTTTACATTATTTAAGGACTTATATTCATGCAAAAACGTTGTGTTCAAACCGTTATCTAAAAATAGAAGAAGATTTTCTTTGCGTAAGGTTAACACAAAAAACAAACTTTTTAAAAACGCGTTTTTAGTCTTTTTTATCGCAAACCTCTGGTTCCCAAATACTTCTGAAAATAAACTTTTAATTATAATATTTTTATTTGAATGATGATAATTTGAACTAAACTTAACGTTCAAAACGTCTGGGTTAAGCGCAGTTACTAACAAGTACGAAGTTTGTAGTTCTTTGTCTACAAAATCAAAATTTCCCAAGTAGTTGTAATATAATTTTAATCTAGCAGGTTGCATTAATTTTGTTGTATCAAATTTGGAAATAATCGGATTTGAACCAATAATCTTATGTATGCAAAACATATGTTTTACCGAAATTAAACTATACTCCCGTTTCCTTCTATATAAGTGTCTTTTTTTCATCGGTTCGAAAAAAAGTGAGTGGTTTTTAAAAACCA